GTTAATTGGTTAAGGGATTTTAAAGCCTAAAAAGAGTATTTGATGAAAGCCTTGGTAAAAGTTGCAGGACGTTACACAACGAAAATTACAAGAAGGCTTAGGCCTGTGATCTGTAAGTTTCCAGAGAGAAAACTCAAATTTTAGTTATATATATAAAATTGTGAACTGAATCATCTTAGTAACAACAAAGAAATCAAACGAGAATTTGCAAGTATTGGCGAATGAAAGCAAATTAAGTCAAAGTAAAGTTCTTTATGAAGTAACATTATAAAAGGTAATAATCCTGTAGTAAAGCTTTATTATACAGAAGTAACATGAACTTTATTGTGTGAACATAAGGAGAACCACCTTCTAAGACTTCCAAAACTTTTAACCGATAGTGAACGAGTATTGTGAAAGAAAGGCCAAAACGTCCGCTAGGAATTAATTAATTGAATACTTATATACTTCGAAGTTTAGTCAACCACGAATTGCCTTTTGCATAATGAATCAGCAAGTTAATATATATTGCAAGTCTAAATTACAAAATTAAACGCGAGTAATATATATTAGACCTGAAACCAAGTGATCTAATTATAAACAAGCTGAAAATTTATTAAGTTAAATTGAAGGGCTGTACTCACATATGTAGCAAAATATGGAGATGATTTATGATTAGGGGTGAAAGATCAATCAAACTTGGAGATAGCCGGTTTTCCACGAAAAGTATTTAAGTACTACATGATTTAAATAAATTATAGTTAGAGTAAATTAATAAAGGATGGGGCTTAAAAACCTACTGAATTTAGCATAACTCCGAATTGAAATTTAATGTAAATCATAGCCAGTCTTTAAGCGATAAGGTTTAAGAGACAAGAGGAAAACAATCCAGACCACATACTAAGATCTTGAAATTATAACTTAGAGATAAAAACTTTCTGAAAAACAAATAATTTAAGGTATGCTTAGAAGCAGCTTCCCATTAGAGAAAGCGTTTTAGCTCACTATTTTTTTCTTAAAGTCAAAAATAACGGAGACTATAAGTTATATATCGACGTAGTGGATTAATTAAAATAATGGTAGTGGAACATTCTGTAATTTAAGTTTATTTGAAAAAATAAAATAGAACCCAGAAAAGCGAATGCTGATATGAGTAGCGTAAATCTTGTCTAAATCAAGATCATTTTATGTTAAAGGTTTTTAATGAAAATTCAGAAACATTAAGTTAGTCGGCCCTTAAAAATCAAGCGAAAGCTGAATTTTGATAGGAATTTATTTTTTGTTAAACCGTTTATATGCAAAACATGTGAAAAGAAATTAATGATATTTAATTAATATTATGGGATTATATTAAAAATCTTTAGTTTTTCAAGAAAAAATTATAATAAAAGACCGTACTCAAACCGACACAGGTAAACTGATTTTAAAAATTAAAATGAACGGGTAAATTATATTGAAGGAACTCGGCAAATTAACTCTGTAAGTTCGCAATAAAGAGAGCCTTGTTAAAAGGTAGCATAAAATAAAAAGCAACGACTGGTTATCAAAACCACAGGACTCTGCTAATTTATAAAAAAGTATAGGGTCTGATGCCTGCCCAGTGCTTAAAAAAGAAAGAAATGAGTGAAAGCTTAAATTTGAATTCTAAGTAAACGGCGGTTCTAACTATAAGAATCCTTAGGTAGCGAAATTCCTTGACGGGTAAATTCCGTCCTGCATGAATGGCTTAACGATTGCTTTACTGTCTCCAATATAAACCCGGCGAAATTACAAAACCTGTGAAAATGCAGGTTTCTTACAGTAAGACGGAAAGACCCTAGATCCTTTACTCTAATTTTGTATTGTAAAACTATTTTTATTGCGTAGTGTAAGTGGGAGTAAACAACTAAAATGAAACACCACTCTATATGAAATAGTTTACTTATTAAATAATAATTTAAAATAGTGCAAGAGAGAGAGTTTACTTGGGACGAGTACCTCCCAAAATGTAACGGAGGTGTGCAATGGTAAATTAAGTGCAATGGTAAATTTGCTTGACAATTAGATTGATAAATCAAATTGAGACGAAAGTCAGTCATAGTGATCCGGTGTTTAAGCGTGGAATTAATACCGCTCAACAAATAAAAGGAACTCTAGGGATAACAGATTCATCGTGATTAAAAGCTCTTATTGATGTCACGGTTTGATACCTCGATGTCGACTCATCTTATCCTGAAATTGAAGAAGATTTCAAGGGTCTAGTTGTTCGCTAGTTAAAAAGGTACGTGAGTTGGGTTCAGAACGTCGTGAGACAGTTCGGTCCCTATCTACTGTAAGCACTGAAAATAAAAAAACTTATTTCTAGTACGAGAGGATCGAAATAAATTAACCTCTAGTGAATTTGATTGTTATACCCATAGCAAAGTCTAATAGCCAAGTTAATTAAGTATAAGTACTGAAAGAATTAAATAGTACAAAAACTTTTTTGATTTTTCAAGAATAATCTAAACGAGAATTAGATTGATCGATTATAAAACATAAGTTTAGTAATAAATGTAATTTATAAATACGAATTTATTCAAAACTTTAAATTTAACTTAACCAATTAAAATGGCTCAGAAAACTAATCCAATTGGACTTAGACTTGGTATAAATCAAGTTTGAGATTCAACCATACAAAACTATGGTAAAAAGCATAAATTCTATATTAATTTTTTAAAAAAAGAGTTATTGCTTAATCATTTCTTCTTTCAACATTTCAAATCTAATGCAAATGTTGGGGTATTTGCACGAAAGTGCTTTGTAGCAAAATATACTTATAATAATGCCGATTTTATATATAACTCAAAAATATCACAATTAAACAATTCTCTGACGGATCAAACTCAATTAACTCTAAATAATATAAGCGATTTTAATACTAATATAAAGTTATTTTACGTTATAAAGCCTATTTTTACAGCAAATTTGTTTGTAAATTACGCCAAATATCTTTTTGATCAAAATTTAAGTTTAAAAAAAATCATAAACAATTTAACCTTATTTTTAAAACATCAACTTCAGATAAAAACAACCTTTCGTTTGAAGAATGCAACTAAAGAACTTAACTTAATAGGTTTTAAACTGAAAGTTTCAGGACGGTTTAGAAACACAAGAAATAGAATGGCGGGGTCTTATGAACAGAGTGTAGGTTCCCTTTCTTTAGTTTGCCTAAAAAACGTGATAGAGTTCCACAATCAAACTATTCATACTAAACTTGGAGCGAGCAGTTTACAGATTTGATTGATCTACAAAAATTAACATGAAAAAACTTTTTAAAAAAACTCATAACAAATATAAAATCAAAGGCAAAAAAACTTTCAATTTCGTAAATTCCGGTTCTTTTGGACTAAAATCAATTTCGTGCGGGCAATTAACCAAAGAAAAATGAGAATCGGTTCGATGAGCATTACGTAAAAAGTTTAAAGCTAAGTTAAGCACAAAACAAAATAAGATATGAAGTTTAATTCAATTAAACAATTCCCTAACAAAATTAAATTTGGAGTCAAGGATGGGAAAAGGGAAAGGGTTAGTGTATACTAAGAGCAAATTTGTAAGAGAAGGCACCATTCTATTTGAATTTGATTCATTTCCTCAACAATTTCGTAAAGAAATTGTTGAGTTTATACAAAATAGAATTCCGTTAAAATTACAACTAGTTAGTTTTTAATACATAAAAATGGGAGAGAAACTCAAAGGTTGAGTGTTAGTCTGTCGCATTAAAAGTTGCGGGTTCGAATCCCGTCTCTCTCGACCTAAATGCAAAAAATAAAAAACTTACAAAAAATAAAATAAAAATGCCGATTTTATACATTAGTTGAATTTTCCGTTGAATTTTTTCAACAAATCATAAAGATATTGGAACCTTATATTTAATTTTTGGCGCCTTCTCAGGTATTTTGGGAGGGTGTATGTCTATTTTAATTAGAATGGAACTAGCACATCCGGGAAATAATCTGTTATTGGGAAATCATCAAGTGTATAACGTATTAATTACAGCCCATGCCTTTTTGATGATCTTTTTTATGGTAATGCCAGTTTTAATTGGAGGCTTCGGAAATTGATTAGTACCAATAATGATAGGTAGTCCAGATATGGCTTTTCCTCGTTTGAACAATATCTCCTTTTGACTATTACCCCCTTCTTTATGTCTACTTTTAACTTCAGCAATCGTAGAAGTAGGTGTGGGTACTGGTTGAACTGTTTACCCACCTTTAAGCTCGATTCAAAGTCATTCAGGTGGTGCTGTAGATTTAGCTATTTTTAGCTTACATATTTCAGGAGCTTCTTCAATCCTTGGTGCAATTAATTTTATCTCAACCATTTTGAATATGCGCAATCCTGGGCAAACAATGTATCGAATGCCATTATTTGTTTGATCAATATTTGTAACAGCGTTTTTGCTATTATTGGCTGTACCAGTTTTAGCTGGAGCTATTACAATGTTATTAACTGATCGTAATTTTAATACATCATTTTTTGATCCAGCTGGAGGAGGTGATCCTGTATTATACCAGCACTTATTCTGATTTTTTGGACATCCGGAAGTTTATATTTTAATTCTACCAGGATTTGGTATGGTTAGTCATATAGTTTCTACTTTTTCAAGGAAGCCTGTATTCGGTTATATTGGTATGGTATACGCGATGGTGTCTATAGGAGTACTTGGATTTATTGTGTGAGCTCATCATATGTATACTGTTGGTTTAGATGTAGATACCCGTGCTTATTTTACAGCTGCAACTATGATAATTGCAGTCCCAACAGGTATAAAAATATTCAGTTGAATAGCTACAATGTGAGAGGGTTCTATTCATTTCAAAACTCCAATGTTATTTGCTGTGGGCTTTATTTTCTTATTTACAATAGGAGGTCTAACAGGAATTGTTTTAGCTAATTCAGGATTAGATATTAGTTTACATGATACATATTATGTTGTAGCTCATTTCCATTACGTTCTTTCTATGGGTGCAGTATTTGCTATTTTTGCCGGATTTTATTACTGATTTGGGAAAATAACAGGTGTTCAATACCCTGAAATATTGGGTCAAATTCATTTTTGGTCAACGTTTATAGGGGTAAATCTAACATTTATGCCTATGCATTTTTTAGGATTAGCTGGAATGCCTAGACGAATTCCAGATTACCCTGATGCTTATGCAGGTTGGAATTTAATAGCTTCATATGGGTCATATATTGCTGCTTTTAGTACCTTATTCTTTTTCTATCTAGTTTACGCATCATTAACCTCAAATAACCCTTGTATCTCATCTCCTTGAGATTTTGACGAAAATAATTCGAAGCAAAATAATTCAAGTTTAGAATGGGCAGTAACTTCACCGCCAGCTTATCATACATTTGAAGAGATGCCCTTAATTTGCGAAGCTGTAAAATAATAAAATATGTTACAATTATTAATAGTTTTTTTTACCCTGTTTTTTTTACCAGCTAAAGGTTTATGTGACACAGCTGAAAATTGACAACTAGGCTTCCAAGATCCAGCAACACCTATTATGGAGGGGATTATAAATCTTCATCATGATTTAATGTTTTTTATTTGCGTAATTTCAATATTTGTTACCTGAATGCTAGGTCGCACATTGTGGCACTTTAGTCAACACCAAAATAAATCTCCTTCGTCTTTATCACATGGAACTTTGATTGAAATTGTTTGAACAGTAACTCCAGCTTTCATATTATTAATAATCGCTATCCCATCTTTTTCTTTATTATATGCAATGGATGAGGTAATATCGCCTGCTATCACAATAAAAACATTAGGTCACCAGTGGTACTGAAGTTACGAGTATTCTGATTACTTAAATGAAGAAAATGAAGCCGTTATATATGATAGTTACATGATTCCAGAGGAAGATTTACAAAATGGTCAACTTAGGCTTTTAGAAGTTGATAATCGTATGGTTGTACCTATTAATACACATATAAGATTGATTGTTTCAGCAGCTGATGTTCTTCACAGTTGAGCTGTCCCTTCTTTAGGTATTAAATGTGATGCAATCCCTGGTCGTTTAAATCAAACTTCTCTCTTTATAAAAAGAGAAGGCGTTTATTATGGGCAATGCAGTGAAATATGTGGCATAAATCATGGATTTATGCCTATTGTTGTAGAAGCAGTTTCGTTACCTTATTACATTTCTTGAATTTCAAATAAATTAAATGAATAAATTAAATGAGATTGTCAATTTCTCAAATCATATTTTTAGGATTTATCTTTTTGATCTTGATTTACCCTAACAAAATATTTCCCGCAAAATTAACCAAATTTTGCGGGGATCTAATCAAACAGATTCTAAAAATGATTTCTAAAACTTCAAAATAAATAAATCATGACTCTCTTATCTCAAATTTCCAAGTCTGTTCAAAGACATCCTTTCCATTTAGTAGATCCAAGTCCTTGACCTTTTGTAGCCTCTTTATCAGCTTTTTCTTGTGCTATTAACGGGGTTATGTATATACATGCTTTTAAAAGAGGAGGTTTCGCATTGTTGTTTAGTTTTTTATCTTTATTGGTTATTATGTTTATATGATGGAGAGATGTAATAAGAGAAGCAACATTTGAAGGTCATCACACAGGAGTTGTCCAGCAGGGTTTGCGATTCGGCGTCATTCTTTTTATTGTGTCTGAAATTTTATTTTTCTTTGCGTTTTTTTGAGCGTTTTTTCATAGCAGTTTATCACCTGGAGTTGAAATAGGTTCAATGTGACCTCCGAAAGGAATAAGTGTTATTGATCCGTGGGAAATTCCATTTTTGAATACTTTGATACTTTTATTATCTGGCTGTACAGTTACATGATCTCATCATGCGATGGTAGCAAACTTGCGCTTACAAGCGCTAATAAGCTTATTTTTAACTATTATTTTAGCTATAATATTTACAGCCCTTCAAGCTTATGAGTATAACTTAGCAGATTTCAGACTTTCAGATGGTATTTATGGTTCTACCTTCTATATGGCTACTGGATTTCATGGATTTCATGTATTTATTGGTACTGTTTCCCTATTAATTTGTTTAATACGTTTGAATCAATACCAATTAACTCAACAACATCATTTTGGATTCGAGTCAGCAGCTTGATATTGACATTTTGTAGATGTTGTGTGATTGTTTTTATTTGTATCAATTTATTGATGAGGGGGAGTTTAATTATGTTTAATATTATTATATTTATTTTAGCTTTATTGATATTAATATCAATAAATATCTTATTAATAAACGAAGAATCATTAATTTTACTTTGTTTTATATTTTTTGTATACTTAGTTTATAATAAGCTTAATTCTTCTGTCCGATTTGCTTTAGATTATAGAGCCTTAAATATACAAAAATCTATTAAGTCTTCATTTGATTCTACATTAACATCATTGAGATCAGAATTTTACACTCAAAATGAAATTAAATCTATAGTTGAAACTTTTTATGGTATAAAAAGTCATTTTGTTAAATTAAATACTTTTGTTGCTTTAAATCTAAATGAGTTTATATTAAATAAATATCAAAAATCATACAGAAAAAAATTGGTCTTTACTCAACGATTAGAAAACCAAACTTCAAAATTGTTGGCTTTATTACTTGTTAAAAAAATTAGCAAAATTACAAATTTGAATCAATATTATCTCCAAAATTTTCATTTAGGTGGTTGAAAGTGCATTTATAAAATTTCCCTAAGAGAACATTTTGAAATTATTTAAAGCGGATATAGAAAAATAGGTAATTTCGTTAGTTTTCCAAACTAAATTTACGGGTTCGAATCCCGTTATCCGCTTTACTCTGGTGTATAGCCAAAAGGAAAGGCAGTGACTTTTGATGTCATCATGTAAAGGTTCGAATCCTTTTACACCAGATATCTCTAGTAAGCTCGCTTGGTGAAATAGGTAAACACGACGGATTTAAAATCCGTTCCAAAATAGGTTATTGGTTCAAGTCCAGTAGCGAGTACTTGTATTATCTCAAAACAAAAACTTATAAGAATAAAAATAATGCGTCTAATTAAACGTCCATTAATTTCTGTCATCAACGATCATTTGATTGACTACCCAACACCAATAAATATTCACTATGCATGAAGCTTTGGATTTCTTTCTTTGATTTGTTTAACCATTCAAATTTTAACTGGTATTTTTTTAGCTATGCATTATACACCGCACGTTGATTTAGCTTTTGCAAGTGTTGAGCATATAATGCGTGATATCAATTATGGTTGATTACTTCGTTATACCCATGCAAACGGTGCATCTATGTTCTTTATCGTTGTATATATGCACATATTTAGAGGGCTTTACTTTGGATCTTATGTAAAACCTCGTCATTGAGTATGGGTTTTTGGTGTTATTATATTTTTTCTAATGATGGGAACAGCTTTTATGGGATACATTTTACCATGAGGTCAGATGAGTCTATGAGGGGCAACAGTAATAACTAACCTAGCATCAGCAGTGCCCTTTATTGGAGATTATATTGTAACCTGATTATGAGGAGGTTTCTCTGTAGATAATGCAACTTTAAATCGTTTTTTTAGCCTCCATTATTTATTACCTTTTGTTATAGTCGCTTTTTCATTAGTCCATATAGCAATTTTACATCAAGATGGTTCAGGAAATCCTTTAGGTATTGATTCAAACGTAGACAAAATTATGTTATCTCCTTATTTTATTATCAAAGATTTTTTGGGGTTAATTCTTTTTCTAATTATATTCTCTATTTTTGTTTACTTTTCTCCTAATATACTTGGGCATGCAGATAACTATATTGAAGCTAACCCAATGGTTACCCCCGCTCATATTGTACCTGAATGGTATTTTTTACCATTTTACGCCATACTAAGAAGTATACCTCATAAGTTAGGGGGTGTTATCGCTATGGTAGCCTCAATTTTAGTTTTATCTTTTTTGCCATGAATACATAGTACTGAAATTAGAAGTTCACGATTTAGGCCAATTTATAAATTTCTTTATTGAACAATGATCAGTTGTTGTGTAATCCTAGGATGAGTTGGTGGAATGCCTGTTGAGGACCCTTATGTTCTAATTGGACAGATCGCGAGTATTTATTACTTCCTTTATTTTTTACTTATGCTACCCGTTTTAGGTAAAATTGAACGTTTTTTATTGGAATTTAAACATTCAAAANAACAGATATGTAGTTACATATCTGTTTTTTGAATGTTTAAATACGGATAGAGGGATTCGAACCCTCACAACTTTAAAGTCCTTAGAATCTAAACCTAAGACGTCTACCGATTTCATCATATCCGCTTTATTTACGTAAACTAATAAACTTAACAGCTCCCGCTGAACTTCTTATAAGTTGTTTTTCAATAAGTTGTTTTTTTACATTGGTTCTTTGATGCATCGTTAATACTATTGCGCCGATCATTGCTATCAATAATATTAGACTAGACAATATAAATAATAAACTATAATTAGTATAAAGAACATTACCAATAACTTTAACGTTTAACGTTAAATTTTCTTCTATAAGTCAGGAAACTATCGTTGGTTGTTGATACAATGATTTAAAAATATACAATTCTTTAATAGTTAAACTAAATTGATAGAATAAACTACCAAAGATAATTATACCTAAAGGGATTAAGGAGATAGAATTCAAATTTACTATATTTATTTTTATGTTTAACATCATTACCACAAACAAAAATAAGACTGCAATTGCTCCTACATAAACAATAAGTAACATAAACGCTAAAAATTCTGCACCTAATAACAAAAGTAAGCCTGCCATGTTACAGAATACCAAAATCAAAAAAAGAACTGAGTGAACAGCGTTTTTTAAAGTTATAACCATTAAAGATGCTATTAAAGAGAAAATAGAAAGTATAAAAAAGAGAAAAATTTCCATAATCATAGTGAATTAAGTTTTTAAGCGAAAAAAGGGATTCGAACCCTCAACTTTAATCTTGGCAAGATTATACTCTACCGATTGAGTTACTTTCGCTCTGGCGGAGAGAGCTGGGAGGTTAAGCACTAGATTGTGAATCTATAGATCATGGGTTCGAATCCCATTCTCCGCCTATTTATGTAAGATCTCTTGCTTTATGTTAGCAATAGCTTTTCCGGGATTTAAATTTTTAGGGCAAGTTCTGCTACAATTCATGATTGTGTGGCAGCGAAATAAACGGATTTTATGATTTAGAAAATTAAGCCTATAACTAGTACTCTTGTCTCGAGAATCAGCTATTCATCTGTATGCTTGTAGTAAAATAGCAGGTCCTAAATAAGTATCTTGATTCCACCAATAACTGGGGCAGCCTGTTGAACAGCAAGCACACAAAATACATTCATATAAGCCATCAAGCTCTAGCCTATCTTTTTTTGATTGAAGTTGTTCCTTATCAGGTAACAAGTCATTAACCAATCAAGGTTTAATCAATTTATATTGCGAGTAAAAATTGGTTAAATCTACAATCAAATCTTTAATAACATACATATGCGGTAATGGGTAAATAGTTATAAATTTACCCTCTTGATATAAAGATTTTAGGCATGCGAGGGAATTTGTTCCATTTATATTCATTGAGCAACTACCACATATACCTTCTCGACACGAACGCCGGAAGCTTATAGAAGGATCTTGTATATTTTTTATTTGAAATAAAGCATCGAGAACCATAGGACCGCAAGTTTTTATTGAAATGGGGTAAACGTTAAATCAAGGTTTTTGTTGACGATGAGGGTTTCAACGATATATTCTTACGTATCGTTGAAAGTCCAAGGCTTGATTTGTTAATTTTATTTTGGATATATTTTTTTTTAAAAACATGTTAATATAATAAATTGAAAAATATAAAAGAAAGAAAGACAAGGCCTATAAATGCTGTGAAAAAAATTAGAAAATTTTGATGTAAAAAAAAGCCTAAATCTCAAATTAAGTAACGTAAGCCACTAAGTAAATGATAAATTAAAACTGTTATAATAAAAATTATTAGGAGTTTTTTTATATCATAGGTTAAATTTAATCCTAAGACAGAGATTAAATTTTGTAGATTTGAAGAAAGTAATGAATTGATAAAATTTATCTCGAGAATGAAAGCAATCGATATAAAAATCCCGGAAAGTCTATGTCATATTGATGATAAAGACGAAAGCTGAGGTGCATATATTGTTAAATGTGGAGAGAGTGGACGATTTAAGAATAAAAAATATTGAAGCATTTATTTAAAATTGTATTGTCCAGAATGGGATTCGAACCCATGACTCAAGAATCTTCAATCCTATGCTCTACCTACTGAGCTATCTAGACTTATTAGATGAAGTAGGATTCGAACCTACGATAAGTATTACTTATGTTAATTTTCAAAATTAATGCTTTCAGCCACTCAGCCATACACCCTAGATTAGGGTAACAGGATTCGAACCTGTAACTTTTTGCTCCCAAAGCAAACACGATAACCATTTCGTTATACCCTACTAATAAATCGTTAAGTAAATAATATTAAAAATGCCATCATTAAAGCAAATAAAGCTACGGCCTCGGTTAATGCGAAACCTAAAATTGTATATCCAAACAATTGTTGTTTTAAAGAAGGATTTCTTGCATAAGCCATTACTAATGATCCAAATACAATACCAACACCTGCACCAACACCTGTTAAACCAATTGTAGCTAAGCCTGCACCAATCATTTTTGCGCTTTGAAGAGTAACGTTCATATTTCGTCTTGTGTTTTGTTTAATTTGTAAGCCTCTCGAATAAAGCTAGAATCGGAGTTGAACCAATATTTATAAAGATTTGCAATCTTTCGCATAACCATTCTGCCACCTAGCCTTTAGTGAAAATAGGATTCGAACCTATAACTTTTGGATTATGATTCCAATGTTCTAACCAAATTGAACTATTTCACCAATTATATCCTCCGCACCTTTCGAATTTTACAACCATTATGGGGTAAAGAGGTATGATCTGAAATGGAGAGAATCTGTATTTCAGCTTGTTTAAAAAACTTTATAATTAGTTTTTTATTTTTACTAAAACCTTTTAAATGAATGTGTAAATAGCTGCAACCCACACTTTTTGTTATTTTAAAAAGTTTTTTTAATATTGTTTCAACTGTAGCCGAAGTTATTTTTTTTGTACCTTTTATCTTTTGACTTCCTACAGAAGTTCAAAAAATTATATTTCCATGAAGACTTGTCAAACAACATAAAATATTGGTTGAAGTAAAGAAAATCTTTAATACAAGTGATTTTGAATTATTTAAAAACATTAGGTTCATGATTAAGTTGTTTTTAACCTACTAAGACTTCCATAATTAATAGTACTATTAGTGAAGATGAGTTTACTTTTGAGTTCAAAAAAGGATCAAGTAATTGCTTAGCCTCACTTCTTAAGTTAAAAAGAACCTTATTCTCATTCTAAAGCTCCTTTATATCATTCGTATATGAAGCCTACTGTTAAAATAATTAAAAAAAAAATCATACTTCAAAATCCAAAAGAGGGTAAGTTACTCAAAGTTAGTGATCAGGGGAATAAAAAGCTTACTTCTAAATCAAAAATCAAAAATAAAATAGCTACTAAGTAAAATCTAATGTCAAAAGTGGTTCGGGCATCTTCAAATGGATTAAATCCGCACTCATACGCGCTTACTTTTTCCTGATCAGCTTTCTGTGATGTAAAGATGTAAGAAAGAAAAAATATTGCTGAGGATAATAAAAAAGACAGGCCAATAAAAATTAAAATTATTGAATATTCATTAAAAATTAGTTTCATATATTCTCTGATTTAAAATAGTCAATTAAAGCTTAGTAAAATACCACTGATAAGAAATACTCAGGATAAAGACAAAGGTAGAAAAACTTTTCAACCTACTCGCATTAATTGATCATATCTGTACCTCGGGAAGGAAGAGCGTACTCAAATAAATCCAAAGAGTAAAAAGGTAGTTTTTAAGCCGAATCAAATTGTTGGAGGCATTCAGTAAAATATCACTAAATTAGTTGGTGGTAACCAGCCTCCTAAAAATAAAATCGTTGTTAAACTACACATCAATATCATATTCGCGTACTCCCCTAAAAAAAACAATGCAAAACCCATAGCAGAATATTCAACATTGTAGCCGGCGACCAATTCTGCTTCTGCTTCAGGCAAGTCAAACGGAGCTCTATTTGTCTCTGCTAAAATGGATATATAAAACATTACTAAAATAGGAAACAACGGAATACCATATCAAATAGACTGTTGAGCTAATACAATTTCAGTTAAATTCAAAGAACCTGAACATAATAAAATATTAATTAAAATTAGACCAATAGAAACCTCGTAAGATACCATCTGAGCTGCTGAACGCAGCGAACCTAAAAAAGCATACTTTGAGTTGCTGGATCAACCTGAAATGATAATACCATACACTCCTAAAGAAGACATAGCTAAAATATATAAGATCCCAACATTTATATCGGAATATACCAAGCCTTCTCCTAAAGGTAGGACACATCAAGAAATTAATGCTAATAGAAATGTAAGGATCGGAGCTAGCACAAAGATACTTGTGTTAGCGCTAGAGGGTAAAACAGTTTCTTTTACAAATAACTTAAGACCATCTGCTAATGGTTGCAACATTCCAAACACACCAACGACGTTAGGTCCTTTCCTTCGCTGCATTGCAGCCATAACTTTTCTTTCAGCTAATGTCATGTAGGCTACTGCAATAAGCAACGGTAAGATTAAAGAAACGATTTTTGATAAAACTAATAAAATAAAAGTCATAATTGATTTAATTTTGTACTATGATATTGACATAAAGGTCGAAATAATTGTTACTAATTCCAAATCTAAACATAAACCAGATAACAAAAGTATAGATAACCCTATGATTAGGGAGTTTGGCTTATCAACTTTAAGGAAAATAGGTCAATATTTTTTCTTTTCAAAATAAACATATTTTATTAATCGAATATAGTAAAAGCAGGCAACGCAACTCATAGTAACTGCAATTATACTAATTCCAATATTGGAATTTTGCATAGCTACTAAAAGTACAAATAATTTTGAAAAGAAACCAGCTAAAGGAGGCACCCCTGCCATAGAGAATAGAAAAATTAAAATTGTGAAGGCTAATATAGAGTTCGTAACAGCTAACATTGATAAATTTTCTAAATAGCGCATTTGATATACTTTTGGATATTTATACTCTTTTAGGCTCATAATAAAACCAAAGATTCCGATGGTTGTTATTATGTACACTAAAAGATAAAATAAAACACTAAAAATTCCTGATGTTGTTCCCGTTATTAACCCAAGAAGTAAAAAACCTATATGATTTATTGAGCCGTAAGCCATAAATCGTTTTAACTTTATCTGAGTAAACGCTCCTAATGTACCTATAACTAAAGATAATAAAATACAAGGTAAAAGAATTAAACTTCACCAACCAATTCAATCGTGGAAAGCAAAAAATAGTAGTCGGAAAAGTACTGAGAAAGCAGTTAATTTAGGGACAGTTGAAAAGAAAGCCGTAACTGTAATCATTGATCCTTCATATACATCTGGAGCTCACATGTGAAATGGACTTGCACTGACTTTAAATAATAATGCTACAAGTATAAACATTAAACCAGTTTTAATACCACTTGATATTAAAATACTATTTACGGGAAAACCCGTAAATAGCTTTGAAAAATCATTTAAGTTAGTTACCCCTGTTAGATTATAAATTAGTGAAGATCCGAATAACAGAAACGCGGAAGAAAAAGCGCCTAAAATAAAATATTTTAATCCTGCTTCGGTTGAAAACTCTGAAGTGCGTTTAAAACTGGCTAATACATAAAATACAAGAGCTTGTAATTCCAAAGCTAAGTAAATAATTAGTAGATCGTATACCCGCACTATTAATAACATAGAGATCATAGCTAATAAAATTAAAACTCAAAACTCAAATGATGTAATTTTTTGTTGGACAGAATATATAAAAGTTATAAAAAATCAACTAGTTACAGTTAGTAATATAATAATTTGGGCTCCATAACTAAAGTTATCAAAAACTAGAGAATTATTTCAACTTATTAAATTTATAGTTTCTTTATAAATAGCTAAATACAATCCAAATAAAAGAATCTGTAATGTAAGCTTTCCTAAATTTTTACTTAAAATTGGAAATCCTATAGTAGAGGACGAGGTAAAAAATACTCCGTAAATTAATAGAATAATTATATTTATTAATATGTAAATTTCCAAAAGTATTGAATAGAAATCAGATAACATGTATATCATAGAAATTATATTTTATATAAATAGTTCTATTGAATGGCGAATTAATTCAAGGTAACAAATTTTTACTGATGTTAAAAATATTAGATGTATTTTTTCAATATGAATATAATCTTTTATTATTGCTTTAAAACCCAAACTTATGTGAAAAAAGCAGAAACCAATGTTCAATATTAAAAACTCAATATCAACTAATAGGCTTCCGGCAATAACCAGAGCTCCTCAACGCAAGCTGAATCAATTAAATTTTTGTAACATTTATGATCTTAGTTGCTGTAATAAATTTATTGTAGAAAAATGAAGTTCATCCAATATAGAATTTGGATGTAAACCTATTCACAAAATAGATAAAGTGAGAGGCATTAACATCCAAAACTCTCTGCGAGAAACATCTTGAAATAAAGAAAAGTATTGAATCTTCAATAATCCAAATATGATCCTATTAAACAACCAGATAGAATAAGATGCTCCTAAAATCATCCCTAAACTAGCTAAAGCAGTTACAAATATACTTGATTGAAATACTCCAAATAGAACTAAGAATTCACCTATAAAACTACTTGTTCCTGGAAACCCTAAATTAGCAAAAGAAAAAAAAAGAAAAAATATACCAAAAATAGGCATTACTTGAATTAAACCATTATAGTATTTAATAATTCTAGTTTTGTGACGATCATAAAGAATGCCTACGCACAAAAAGAGCGCGCTTGAAACTAAACCATGACTAAGCATAAGTAGCAAGCTACCTTCAATTCCTTGAAGTGTAAACGAAAAAATTCCAATCGTTACAAAACCCATATGCGAAATAGAAGAGTAGGCAATAATTTTTTTCAAATCAACTTGACGTAATGTCGTTAATGATGCATAAATTACAGCAATTAAACTTAATAAGAAAATAAAGGGCGTAAAAAATATTGAAGCAAAGGGGAAAAGAGGTAAGGAAAAACGTAGGAAACCAAAACCTCCTATTTTTAGTAAAATACCAGCTAAAATAACGGAACCAGCTGTTGGTGCTTCAGCATGGGCTTCTGGTAATCAAATATGAAATGGAATCATCGGGATTTTAACTGAAAAACTTGCGAAAAATGCTAATCATAAAATTAGCTGTCTAAATTCTGAGAAATTAGCTTGTCACAATAGTTGAATATCAGTTGTACCTGTTTGAAAATATACGCAAACTAAACCTAATAACATGAGCAGAGATCCAATTAAAGTGTACAAGAAAAGTTGATACGCTGCTCGTACCCTTCTTGGACGTGATCCTCATACCCCTATGATTAAAAACATAGGTATTAAAACACTTTCAAAGAAAATGTAAAAAAATAGTAGATCCAAAACACTGAAAACTTGAATAAGGCAAAATTCCAGTGTTAGAAAACAGATCAGATACTCTTTTATTAAAACACGCACTGAATTCCAACCAATTAAAATACAAGTTATTGTAAGAAAGGTTGTTAGTAAAATAAAGAATAAAGAAATTCCGTCAACACCTATCGTATAATAAATATTTCATTCTTTTAATCAATTAGCTGTATAAACAAATTGAAATAAAGAAGTGGTTGAATTAAACCCAACTCAAATAAAGAGTGAAAAAATAAATGTTAAACAAGAAATACATAATGAAATTATTCGACATAGATATAACTCTGTAGAAGGAATAAAATATAGAATTATTACGCCACAAAAAGGAGTTAAAGAGGTAAGTAATAAAGGATTAAATAGTTCTGCAGTCATTTATATGATTTTTTTGAGTCTAGATTGATTCGAACAATCAACCTTACGCTTATCAAGTTGCAGTCGATAAAATTTACCTCTGTCTAGAACTATACAGGACAGTTTCCTATCATATAGCTCCTACGAATTCAATCGTAGACGTTGAGAGCTTATCTTTCTATATTACTAGAAAGCTTTTGCTTAAACATCTTTCCCAATACACGTTTCAGTTTTTTTATTTTTTGAGTTTACAGGATTTTGCTTTACACCAAATAATTAATTAATCCAACTAGATATACGCTCTCTAGTTCATTTTTTAAAGTTAGAGTTATGATGTTTTCAGCAAATTTCTGTTCGTATCCTTGAACTCCTTATTAAATTTAGCTTTAATCTTAAGTTGATTATAAATTAAATTATCATTTGGATTAAGATGATAAGATTTTCACTTACCTAAAAAACTAATTTATTAGTAAATGTTTTCTATTTAATAGATCAAACACTAACGTGTCACACGCGTACGCTCTAACCTTTAAGCTATAGACTCGAAATTAAATAAAAAATAGTAATACTGAATATAAAATAAATGGTACAGAAATGAATAAATGATTTGCTGAAGTTAAAAATAAAACAATTGAAAAAAAACAAAGTCCTAAAACCGTAAAGAATAAATAGTGAGTTATTTGACCTGTCTGAATCTTTTTTAGCATGCCCGCTCAAGATGGGATTATTTTCATTAGACCATAAGGGCCTATTATCTCAATAAATCCCCGATCTAAATTCTTGAAGGAAACAGAATAGCCAAAGTTTAAAATAGGTCGGATTAAGAATTTACCATACAGAGAATCCCAATACCATTTTTTGCTTATTAAAAAAGTTAAAAAATTATAGTATTGCACATTTTTATACCATCTGTATATAGAAATATTGAGAAATATTGCTAATATTATCCCAAGCGTACTTAAAAAAAAAGGTAACCATTTAATTTTAACAGGTAAATATTCCGCTTCAATTTGATTAGTATAACTAGGTAAATTGAAAATTGAAACTCCTCAAAAATTAGTCCCTGGACCTATAAAAAAATCTTTACAAAGATAACCTATAAAAATACTGCCTAGAGCTAAAATTATTAACGGTATTAACATTAGCAAGTTTGATTCATGAATCAAACTAATTTTTACTCTACTTACGTTACAATTGTTAATAAATGTCAGATATAATAAGCGGAAAGAATAAAATGCTGTGAAAAAGACTGCTAAACTCCCTAACCAACAAGCTAAACCGCTAAAATTATTATTTAAGTTAGAATATGATGATACTTGCGCTATTTCTAAAATGAAATCTTTTGAAAAAAAACCAGTTAAAAAAGGGAAACCAGTTAAAGCTAATGAGCCTATTAATATAACAGAATAAGATAAGGGTAAAATTTTTATTAAAGAACCCATCTTTCTCATATCTTGCTCATCAGAAACAGCATGAATAATAGAGCCTGCACTTAAAAAAAGTAGGGCTTTAAAAAAAGCATGATTTGTTAGATGAAACATACTTACGTTATAGCATGACAGCCCGCAAGCAAAAATCATATAACCTAATTGACTACAAGTTGAGTATGCAATAACTCTTTTTAAATCATTTTGAAATGCTCCTGTCATAGCTCCGAAAATAGCTGTCATAGCTCCGAAAATAATTAAAGTACGTAACACAAAAAATGAGTATTCAATTAAAGGGGAAAATCTGATTATTAAAAAAACCCCTGCGGTCACCATTGTAGCTGCATGAATTAACGCTGAAACGGGAGTTGGGCCTTCCATCGCATCTGGAAGTCAAGTATGAAGGCCTAGTTGAGCTGATTTTCCAACAGCGCCTACAAATAATAATAACCCTATTGCGGTTATGCTATTAATTTTAAAGTTTAGGAAAGAAAAATAATAGTATTGAAAAAATGGTACTATTGAAAAAATAGTAGAATATTCAACAGAACTGAATACATAAAAAATAGTAAATATGGCAAGACTTAACCCAAAATCGCCTACTCTATTTACAATCAAAGCTTTGATTGCGGATTGATTAGCTGCTAATCGAGTAAATCAAAAATTAATTAATAAATAAGATGCTAAACCAACACCCTCTCAACCAAGAAACATTTGTAAAACGTTGTCCGCAGTAACTAGAATAAGCATAAAAAAGGTGAAAATTTCTAGATAAGCCATAAATCTAGGGCAATGAGGGTCGGTTTCCATATAACTAATAGAGTACAAATGCACTAAACTAGATATTGAAGTTATTACAACCAGCATAACTGCAGTAACTGAATCAAACATAAAACCTCATTTTACTGATAGCGATCCAACATTTATTCAAGATGCTAAAGAAAGTTGACAAGTAACACCGCAAAGTCCAATTTCATAAAAGATCAATAGAGATAGTATAAGAGAACTTATTACACAAGTTGTTGAGAATATATTTGCTCCGTAACGACCTAGCCAGCGACCTCCAAATCCAGAAACCAAAGAACCTAGCAAAGGTAATCAAATTAATGTGATATACATTGATATTTATTATTTTGAATAAACAGATCTAACATTAATACTAATTGAATTCAAGATTTGATAATTACAAAATAGAGTTGAGTTTTTGATTATTAACCCTATTAACTCGTCTATCTCTTTCGTATTTAAATTTTTAGTATTAGAAATACTTAGGATTGAACTCTTCGAAAATATTTCTTTTAACTCATTTAAATGAGTTAAAAGAAGGGATTTCAACTCAGTTTGATTGGCTATTGATTTTTTGGTTAATAATAGAACCTCCATCTCGTTGGTTTTAATTATCCCTTTTCGAGATTTTAGAGCTTTTAAAAATTTGGGTAGAAAAAAATGAGTTGATACAATATAAAATGTAGAGAAAACTATGAATAGTCAAAAAACTTGCGGGGATATAATTATACGATCTAATTGCGGCATTTTAATGTAAATCTAAAACATCATTTAAATAAATACAAGTTAATAACGTAAAAACGTAAGCTTGAAGGGCTGCTATAGCTATCTCTAATCCAATTAGAGCTACTAAAAGTCCAAGCGGTATAATATGAAACACGGCTAATAAGCCACCAGCTGAAAGCATAGTTCACGCAAAACCAGCGATAATTTTCAACAAAGTATGACCTGACGTCATATTAGCAAATAATCGTATCGATAATGTAAAAACTTTTACTGTATACGATAGTAATTCAATGGTAATAATCAACGGTACAATAATCAACGGTACCCCTCGAGGTAAAAATAAAGAGAAAAAATTTATACCATGAGTTTGGATACCTATTATGTTTACCCCAATAAAAATTGAAAGGGCTAAACTAAAAGTGAATATTATGTGACTTGTGACTGTAAAACTGTACGGTATCATACCAATTAAATTACAAAATAATAGGAATAAGTGTAAACTAAATATAAAAGGAAAGTAAAGTTCTCCTTTAGCTCCAAGATTTTCGTGAAGTATATTTGCTGTCACTTCATAAAAAGATTCTTTTATTAGTTGTCAATTAGTAGGTATTAAACTTCCTTTATAAAAACTAAGACTAAGTCAAAATGACGATAAAATAAGAGCTAAAATCATAAAAAATGAAGCATTAGTCAATGATAAGTTAACTCCTGCAATCGATATAGGTAAAAGAGTAACGATTTCAAACTGTTCTAGCGGACTCGATACGAAAATATATTTAGACATTTTATTTTATTTTAATCAGGAGAAGAAGGATTCGAACCCTCAACCCTTGGTTTTGAAAACCAGAGCTCTACCAATTTAAGCTATTCTCCTTACCTATGATAATAAATTTACATACATTTAGCTACTAATACTAGCGGTTTGATCAATTCTGTCGATTGATACAAATTAGTAAAAAAAGGTGGTTGAATTAAAAAACGATTAGAAAAATTTATCTCATAGGTGTTACTTACCGGACTAATTAATAAATTTGAAAACCAATCTAAGGTTAAAGTTAATTTCTTATTACGCAAGTTTAAGTTACAATTTAAATCATAGCTTTCGGACGTAATTAAGATTCGCTGACCGGTAATTAGCTCTGCAAAACAGCTAAATTTCAAGAAAGATAAGGTGGAATCGTCCAGTTTTTTTATTTTTAAGAGGCTCAAATTGCGGAGCTTAGCAAATTTTTTTGACAAAGTTAATTGATTATCAAGCTCGTCAAAATTTTCTATGAAATTTGCGTAAAGTGTAGTATTTGGTAAATAAAACATTAACTATATTGATCTTTGGAAATAATCGGATTTGAACCGATGATCTTATGTATGCAAAACATACGTTTTACCATTTTAAACTATACCCCCTTCTATAGTGGTTTTTTATTCATCGGTTTGATCAAACCGATGAATAAAAAACCACTATAGAAGGTAATTATTCCTGGTAGCTAAGTGGTTAAAGCAAGTAGCTGTTAACTACTAGATCGTAGGTTCGAATCCTACCCAGGAAGTTAAAGGTAATTAACTCAATTGGTAGAGTATTTCGTTTACATTGAAAAAGTTAATGGTTCGAATCCATTATTACCTAACTTAAAATATGTGTTTGTAGCTTAATTGGAGAAAGCATTAGATTACGAATTTAGAGAGTGAAAGTTCAAATCTTTCCAAACACAGCGGGGAGGGTGTATGGCTAAGTGGTTAACAGCAATAGACTTTTAATTTATAGATCTTAGGTTCGAATCCTAATACACTCAAAAATATATTGTTAGCCTCAATAATTTATGCTTTCTTTTAATGTCTACTCGAAGGAGTTTTTATGCAGGAGTTTTTATGCAACCATCAACTTAGTATTCACATCATTAATAATTATAATTAAATTCGAAACATTGGTTTTGGTTGAGGTAATTCCTATAATCCATCTAAGTAAAAAATTTACAGTCGTAGAGGTAACCGATTTAATAGAATTGTTTTGATTTCTAACTCTTTCAATTTCTTTTCTAATTGTTTGGCCTTTTATTATTTTTCAATTAAATCAATTTTTTCAGTCTAGCTGACATAGATATCAGGTTTATTATATTAAGTTTTTTTCTACCCGACTTTCTTTAGTAATATTGTCTTTATGAGGCCTAAATCAATTTGTAATTCTACCAAATATATTAGGTTTACTAGTTGAATGAAAACCTATACATAATAACTGACAAATACCTTTAATGGTTTTAGATGTACAACTAAATCTTTTTAGGTATATAGCTTGGGTAATAGAGTTTCAATATTTAATTAATTTTATGGTGTTAAATATTATATTTTGCTTAATTATAGCTAAATTTTTTTGAAGGTTCAGTATAAAGTACTATTTAATAGTAAGATATAGAAAACCATGTTTGTTTTTATTTATGTTTATTCTATGCATTATTTTACCTCCAGATATTATTTTCCAACTTTTGTTTTTTGCATCATTCTTTTTATTTTTTGAATCCTTATATTTCTATATATGTTTAAGAATAGTAAATCAAATAACAGAACAAGTTTATGCCAACTTTAAAGCAATTATTAAAAAAAACCCGGTTTAAAATAAAATCCAAAAAACGATCAACTGCTTTATTCAATAACCCTCAAAAAAAAGGAGTTTGTATACGTGTATACACAATAAATCCTAAAAAACCTAACTCTGCTGAAAGAAAAGTTGCTAAAGTCCAGTTAACTTCAGGTAAATCTATAATAGGATATATTCCTGGTGAAGGTCATTCTTTACAGGAGCATTCTTTAGTACTAGTTAGGGGAGGTCGTGTTAAAGATTTACCAGGAGTCTTTTATCATTTTATACGTGGTAAATATGATTTAATTTCAGTAAAAAATAGAAAATCTTCAAGGTCAAAATATGGTAAGAAGAGGTAATCATAATTTTGCCTTTATCGTTTAATGGTTTAAGACAATACTTTTTCGTAGTATAAATGTGAGTTCGAATCTCACTAAGGGCAAAACGGGATAGAGTAATCGGTAACTCATTAGGTTCATGTTCTAAAATTATAGGTTCAAATCCTATTCCCGTAAAGAATTTTAATATGAAAAACGATAACAAAAAAAATTTAATTAAATCAAACTCCTTTTTTCTAAATTATGCTTTGGTTAAAAATTTTAAATTAACTCAGAATCTTAAATTAAATTCCAAAAGCGTTAAAAACTTAGAATTGGCGACTACTCAAGCTCTACGGTTTTGAGCTTACACAAGTTACTACAAGTCATTATAGGGTAGTAAGATACTATAAAATTTAATATATTAAGTAAAAGAGTTTGATCCTAGCTCAGAATGAACGTTATTGATTGGCTTAACACATGCAAGTTAAAATTTTAATAATTAGCATACGGGTGAATAGAACATAGAAATTGATTTCTGAATAATTACGTAATGTATGTAAAGATTAAACTCGTTCCGAAAAAGTCTATGTAAGATTAGGTTGTTGGTAGCAAAAGTCTACCAAGCTTATGATCTTTAGCTGATCTGTGAGGATGAACAGCCACATTGGAACTGAAAAACGGTCCAGACTTATTTAAAGGCAGCAGTGAGGAATATTGGGCAATGAGCGAAAGCTTGACCCAGCTAAATCAAATATGTGATTAAAGCAATTAGCCGTAAAACATATTTAACAGGTAAATAATGATTACTTCAAAAGAGTCCTGGCTAATTTCGTGCCAGCAGCCGCGGTAAAACGAGAAGGGCGAACGTTACTCAAATTAATTGGGCGTAAAGCATATGTAGGTTGAATATTAATTCTTAATCTAAATCTTAAATTTTATGTTAAAAATGGTTAATAAACTAATATTCTTGAGTTTAAATGAAGGTTGTAGAACTTTAAATGGAACAGTAAAATGTATTGATATTTAAAAGAATTTCGATAGCGAAAGCAGCAATCTAAGTTAAAACTGACACTGAGGTATTAAAGCATGGGTAGCAAAAGGGATTAGATACCCCTGTAGTCCATGCCCTGAACAATGAGTGTTAATCTTATGGTTCGTCAATTATGAGATTAAGTTAAGGCTATAACACTCCGCCTGGGGACTACGATCGCAAGATTAAAACTCAAAGGAATTGACGGGGACCTATACAAGCAGTGGAGCATGTGGTTTAAATCGACAATACGCGCGAAACCTTACCAATTCTTGCATACTTACAGGTGTTGCATGGCTGTCGTCAGTCCGTGCTGTGAAGCGTTTGGTTTATTCCAATAAACGGACAAAACCCTCGTGCATAATTAAATGCAGACTGTTGAAGATATATCAAAGGAAGGTGAGGATGACGTCAAGTCTTCATGACCCTAATGAATTGGGCTACTTTCATGTGCTACAATGATTTTTGCAGAAGGAAATAACGTTGTAAACCATAATTAAACCTTAAAAAAAATCACGTACGGATTGTTTTCTGAAACTTGAAAATATGAAGATGGAATTGCTAGTAATCGTGAATAAGAATGTCACGGTGAATTTGTTCTTAGGTCTTGTACACACCGCCCGTCACGCTATGGGAATTTACTTCGTTGAAAAATTTAATAACTTAAAACGAAAAAAGGACTGAAGTGAAGTCGTAACAAGGTAGCCGTAGGGGAACCTGCGGCTGGATTATTTTAATTTAAACATTCTACTACCCTACTTCAAAAATAAAGCATTAAATAATATGTATGAACAAGTTAATTACATTAATACATCAACTTTACTATTTTTAATAAGCATTATTGGTATATTTTTAAATCAGAGAAATATTTTAGTAATGTTAATGTCTTTGGAGATGATGTTTTTAGCTGTAAGCTTTAATTTTATCTTCTCCTCAATTTTATTAGACGATATTGCAGGTCAAATTTTTTCTTTATTAATTTTAACCGTTGCTGCAGCGGAATCCTCAATAGGATTAGCAATTTTAGTAATATACTACAGAATACGTAGCGTAATAACAGTTGAATTGATGACCTTAATGAGCGGATAG